ATTTAAAATAATAAGTTTTGGGTCCAATTTGTATATTAAAAAGATTACCATATATAACACAAAATTTCTCCGCCGATTCCTTCTAGCCGAGCCTCTCGGTCTGTCATTATACCTCGGGAAGTAGAAATAATTGCAATTCCCATCCCGCCTAAAATTCGAGGAATTCGTCGATAATTAGAATAGATTCGTAGACCGGGTCGACTGATCCGTTTTAAATTTAAAAGATTTCTACAGGGCCTTTTCCTATTCCTTTTATGTCGCAGCGTTAAAACCAAAAAATCTTTGTTGTTTTCTCGATGTTTTCTCACGTTTTCGATAAAACCCTCTCTTAAAAGTATTTTGACAATATTTTCGGTAATATTAGTAGCTGTTATTCGAACCACTCTTTTTTTATCCATATCCGCATTTCGTATAGAGGTTATTACCTCAGCAATCGTGTCCCTACCCATGATGAACTAAAATTGTTGGTGACTAAAAATTTGATATAATCAACATGCTTATTTCTTTTTTTTTATTATTTGTTTATGAATTTGAGTAATTAAAGGTATATGCGTGAGATACAATCTATTTCTCAATCCATTTCTTTCAACTATCCCACTATAAAATAGCACGCTCCCCTTTTATAATACTTCGGGAGCTAATGAAACTATTTTAGTAAAATTAAATTGTCTTAATTCCCGGGCGATCGCGCCAAAAATTCGAGTTCCTTTTGGATTTCCTTCTTGATCAATAACAACTGCAGCATTGTCATCATATCGGATTATCATACCGTTATCACGTTTGAGTTCTTTACAGGTACGCACAATTACAGCTCTGACCACTTCTGATTTTTCTAGGGGCATATTTGGTACTGCTTCTTTGATCACAGCAACAATAACGTCACCAATATGAGCATATCGACGATTGCTAGCTCCTATGATTCGAATACACATCAGTTCTCGAGCCCCGCTGTTATCTGCTACATTTAAATGGGTCTGAGGTTGAATCATATCATTTTGTAATTTGTTCTTTTAATGCAAAGGAAAAAAAGAAATATTATTTGTCTAAAAAGAAAAAAAAAAAAGCTATTTTTTTTTCACACGCAAGACTCATTTTTGTTAGTTCTACCCTTTTCTCCTTTATCCCGAAATAATGAATTGAGTCCGTATAGGCATTTTGGATGCTGCTATTTCAATAGCCCTTCTAGCTATATTTTCTGTTACTCCGCCCATTTCATAAAGTATTCGACCTGGTTTAACAACAGCTACCCAATATTCCGGGGATCCTTTCCCCGAACCCATACGTGTTTCTGCGGGCCTTAGTGTAACTGGTTTGTCTGGAAAAATACGTACCCATAGTTTTCCGCCACGACGTGCATTTCGTGTCATTGCTCGTCTACCGGCTTCTATTTGTCTAGATGTGATCCAAGCGGGTTCAAGTGCTTGAAGAGCATATTTACCGAAACAAATACGATTCCCTCGATACGATATTCCCTTCATCCTTCCTCTATGTTGTTTACGGAATCTGGTTCTTTTAGGGTTATAGTTGATGGTTGGTTATGAATTCCATCTCTACTGCAGAACCGGACGTGAGAGTTTCTTCTCATCCGGCTCCTCGCGAATAAAAGAATAAAAAAAAAGATTTCGAATTTTAATTAATATTAATTAAGTAATAGTAATTAAGATATACATGTATTTAAATTGAATCGTGGAATTTTTTGGGATTTCATCTAATCTATTAGTAATCTATAGATCTTGTTTAAATAGACAATTCAAGATTTTATTAAAGATTTTTGTTTTTTATTTTCGAAATCATATTGTTATTTTGAAATATAAATAGAACAAATTTTTGTGTTTTTATCGTCCAAATTTATCAATTCAAAAAAAGAAAGTTTTCGCGGGCGAATATTTACTCTTCTATTTCCATTTTCGGCTTGTCTCCTGACTTTTTACAATAGATGAATTGATCTCCGGTTCATTCCGCCATCCCGACCCGTGAATCATTAAGATTCCTTTTTCACTAAAATCTTTTGCATTCACAGCTTCCATCGTTCCCATCGCTTCTTATTAATGCTTAGGTCCAAATTTTACAACGGAGCTCATAATGAAATTTATTCTTGAGTCAATCTTCTTAGTCTTTATTGGCCCGAAGCTCTTTATTTTTTTGTTTTGTTCTATAATCTATAAGAAGAGTCATTTAATTATGTTATGGAAGAATCTGTATTGATGCTTTATTACACTGCCTTTTTTGATATGACTTATAGACCTTACATATTGGAATTGTATATCATTGATATTTATTTTCTCTCTTTCTCTCATCCTTCCATTTATATCCACATCTTTCTTCTCTATTTTGCTTTACAGCTTAAAATCGGATTGATTTTTTTGAAGAAAATCTATTTCAGTTGCTACAAAGATATGACCGATATATCATATCTTGACTGGTTCTTTAGATCGAGATAATGCGAAGTAATGAGTTGGTTATTAGTTCTATAGTTAGTTATTAGCTCATACTATGGTGT